ACTAAATTAAACATTATTAAATATTTAATATATTTAATATGTTTATTAATATTATACAATATTGTGTAATACTTATATATTATATTATATATATATATAACAAATATAACTAATATATAACTAATATAACTTCTAACTAGATTAACTAAATAATAACTAAATTAACTAAATAATAAATAATAACTATAACTAAATTAACTAAATAACGAAAACTAAGCATTTTGAAGCATTTTTGTTTTCAAATCAGATATCAGATAAATGAAAAATCATCATTATTTTTCTATAATTAGTTGGAACAAAAAGAGGCCCGGCTGGCAGGCCAGGCCGTGTCAATAATCAATAAGAAGGGTCTTTCGAACTTCGAACAAAGGGTCGCTTTTTGTTTTCTTTATATTGTTGGCACTTTCGAGCCCTTTTCTTTTTCTTTATTTATTTCTTTTTCTTTATTTATTTCTTTTTCTTTATTTATATATTTATATTTATCGAAAATAAATTACTGATAAAAATTGTACATATCTAATTGTACATATCTATATAATAGAGAAAGAAATACTCCCTATTTTCTTGTTATGTGTAATCTAACCCAATTTGAAATTAGGAGAGATGGCTGAGTGGACTAAAGCGGCGGATTGCTAATCCGTTGTACGAGTTATTCGTACCGAGGGTTCGAATCCCTCTCTTTCCGCTTCCCTTGATGGCTTTATTTTTTTTTTTTCAAATTTGGCAAATCCTTTGTTTTTTTCTGTTTTTATCTAAACAAAAAATCCGAAGAAAATAGAAAAGAAAAACCCCTATTCTTCGCGCCCAGGATTACGTCCAGGATCATTAGATAGGAATCCAAAGATGAAGAGAGAAACAAAAAATATCACTACTGTGTAAACGAAGAGTTTGAGAGTAAGCATTACACAATCTCCAAGATAATTAAAAAAAAAAAAAGAGAATAGATCCTCCACTTTCTACCACATATCCTATTTGGATATCAAGAACCGAGTTTCCTTCTAGAAAAAATCACGAACTTTCGAGGAAATCTAGGAAATTTGTAAGAAATTATTCAATTTAATAAATTTATATTTTATATTAAGGATCTTAGCGAAAACTTACAGCAGCTTGCCAAACAAAAGCTAAGAGAAAAAAGAACACGGGTATGACTGGCATAACATCTACGATTGGGTTCAAAAAAGCGTAGGCCTCGGGCAATTTTACGAAGAAAAAACTACTTGAATATGAATAAAAGGCAGAATTAAGACAGATACAGATCAAACTAAAGATATTAAGCATAACAGACATTTTATTTTGTTCTTGGAGATAATTTTGATTGAGTTATTGATATGATATAAGGGAAAATTTAGGTAGACAAAAAATCCTTCTTTTCTTTTGAACTTGAACTCACCCAATCCAAAATCCTCCAATTCTCAATTGAGAATAGAGGAAATCATACTTTCATACAATATCTTAATTGAATTATATCTAATTATATCTAATGATCAATAAATTAAGTTTAATTCTATAGAATTAGAATTCTATATTAAAAAAAAAAACCTAGTACTAATCTAACTATCTGTACTAATCTAACTATCTATAGAATAAATTAGATTGGGGTTGACAAATAACGAATAATATATTATATTATCAATATAATGTAGTATCGAATAGAAATCTAAATGGGGCGTAGCCGAGTGGTAAGGCAACGGGTTTTGGTCCCGGCAGTCGAAGGTTCGATCCCTTTCGTCCCAGAGCATATTAATTATCTTAATTATCTTAGAATCGAATAAAGATTTTGTTGAATGGGGTAAAGTCTAAAGGTAGCTGGAATTTCTTTCTTTTTTTTTTATCTTTTATATATCTTTTTTACACAAACTGAATTGAATCGCGTACAAATGACACGCAAATGTAATTGACTCATTTCTGAATTTCTGATCCAGTTAAATTGAAATTGGGAACATGGGTTCCAAGAGTTGGAATTTGAAAAACGGAGTCTTTTCATCCTACGCCCAATCCCATCTTGTTTCGGGAAGTTGGTTATTTAGAAAAGCATTCCGTCCCATATTGATTTTCAATTTTATCAATATTTGGATTTTCAAGCATCCGATCTATGATTTCTTATCCTATAAACAAACTAAATTTTTAGGCATTTTTATATAGATTTCTTAATTCTAAGGATTTTGGTACTAATGGAAATTCCTTCAAAGTCAATAGGATTAATTCTTCTTTAATTCTCCTAATTTAATTCTCCTAAGGGGTTAGACTAAAATAAAAAAGGAGCAACTTAATTTTTAATTTTGACTTGTTGGGATTTGTACCTAGCCAGCCCGCACCCCCGAGCAGAATTCCCGTTTTTTCTCTTATGTCCCTGCAGTACCCCGGGGGCGAATACATTACAAAAAATTTCTGCGTCTGCCTGAATTGGAGTAACATTATATATGATATAGATATATGTAATTATATATCTATCTGAATCCGATGTATTTTCTTTGAATAAGTATTTCGGGTTTGGCCCTAATACCTAATAAATATAAATCAAAAAAATTGTAAATTTATGTAACGGAGTGTTTTATGTTTTAGATCTTTTATTCTCTTTTAGTCACTTTCTATTCTCTTATGTATGGATATTCTATTATGTATGGCAAGCTTCGATTAGCGAAATCTTGCTGAACTACACAGCTTAAACATTAAACAAAATAAAATAATAAAAAATGAGGAAATGTTTAACGTATATGATTCTATTTTTGTGAAAAAAGGTTTTGGATCCCCTCGATTTTTAATTTGTTAAATTAAAATATTTAACAAATATTTAATCCTAACCTTTAATCTATTAAAATCTATTAATCTAATCTATTGTATTATTTGTATTATTGTATTATTAATTAAAATTAATTAAATATTAAATAAAATATAAATTATAAATAAAATATAAATTCTTTTTCTTTTTAAATCTTAAATGAAAAATTAAGAGGACTTGCTAAAACTTATTCAGAAACCTCTTTATCTTTACCGATTTCAATTTAAAGCTATATTCTTTATTTACATTTACCGATCTATAGCTATATATAAAAACATTCGCCTATATTCATTATAGAACACTCTTCCATATTCATTATCGAACAATCGAACAAAGGGATATAGACTCCGATGTCTACAAACCAATGACTATTCATGATTCCATAATTGAATCAATTCCATACTGGTTCCAAATTAGAGGAATGTTATGGTAAAACTTCGTTTAACACGATGTGGTAGAAAGCAACGTGCGACTTGAAGGACATGATCCATTGTGGATTCTTTCTTATATCCACCATTTTCGATTTCTATAGGAATGAAGGTGCTCTTGGCTTCGACATCCGTTGGTAACCTAAATAGTCCACGATGGAGCTCGAGTAGAAAGTATTAATTAATTTCTCAGGACAAGAATCTAGGGTTAATGAAAATCAATAAATTGGAGCAACTTCGTGAATATATCTTCGATATAGAAATCGAAGGGATCTCCCATTCGAGCAAGTTTCCAATTCAAAAGGAAAATTTGTTGGAATTAATCAAACCCCTTCGATCCAAAGTGTATCACGCGGGAATCTATTGTCCGTAGGATTCTTTGCTAGAAGGAAATCAAAAAAGGGGGTATGTTGCTGCCATTTGGAAAGGATTAAGAATCACCGAAGTAATGCCTAAACCCAATGATTTAAAACAAAGATAAGGGATCCCAGAACAAGGAAACACCGTTTTAATCGTCTCATTAACTGGGCCAGACTTAAGAATCCAAATAGAATTTAACCGAGACAAACAAAAAGGGGGGGGGTAAAGACCACTCAATAAACAAAAGATTCTCTTTTGAATTATTTGAGAGTTATCTAACTTGAGTTATGAGTAAGAATGGTTTTTTTCTTTTTTAGGAAAGAAGAAGAAAAAACAGACTTAAACTACAGTCTAATTGATTTGATGATTTTATAGAACCTTTTGTCATTTATTCGAATTCCATACCATAGATAAAACTTCAAATCCAATTCTTTTTTTCTCGAGCCGTACGAGGAGAAAACTTCCTATACGTTTCTAGGGGGGGTGTATTGTTCATCTACATCTATCTCAATGAGCCGTCTATCGAATCGTTGCAATTGATGTTCGATCTCGAAGAGAAGGAAAAGATCTTCAGAAAGTAGGTTTTTATGATCCGATAAAGAATCAAACTTATTTAAATGTTCCCGCCATTCTCTATTTCCTTGAAAAAGGGGCTCAACCTACAGGAACTGTTCAGGATATTTTAAAAGGGGCGGGGGTTTTTAAGGAACTTGATTCTAATCAAACGAAATTCAATTAAAGGGTTAAGGAAATAAAGGGTTAAGGAAATACAAAGGCGCAGTTGTTTGTATATAACTTTGGATAACCTTTCTCTACTCCTACCCCCTTTCCCCTTTCCCGTTCTATTCGTATCTATTTATTATTGTTTTCTTCGAATACTGTGTTCTATAACGATAAAACCTTATTTACTTGATCCTAGAAAATTTAGACATTCTCGACAACTTTCAACTTGATGGTTTTCTTTCAATTTCACTTTAACTAACAAAAAAGAAAAAAAAAGCAATTCAATTGAATTGCTTTTTTTTTCTTTCGATTCTTTTCTTTTCGTACTATTTATATTGACAACAGTGTATTGAACAAATATAATCCATCATGATAAGGGAAGTTAGATCTAGTTATTTGGTTTGTTTGATTTTTTACTTTACTTCGACAGGTTCTTTGATACACGAGCTTTTTTGGTTGATTGAAAAAATGGGATAACAGATAACAAAAGGATCCGCCCATAAATTTGGAATCTCTATTTTCATTTTTTTTTTCTTTTTGTTTTCATTTATCTAAATCGAATTTTATCTGAATCGAATTTTATCTGAGAATTTATTATATTTTCACCTGATCTATATATTTTTTTATGTTCCGAATTCATTAGAAAATCCATTTTGTGGATTTGTTAGCTCATTTGTTAGCTTCATGGTTTAATTTCTTCATCTACTTTG